CATAACAAACATTTCATTCTTGTAGATTAGAAAATTTAATTTTGGTTGAGTTTATGAAGGAAAAATAAAAAGGCGGGTCAAAAAATCCTTCTTTTTCTTCGAACTCTCCCAAATCAAAAATCTTTCCTTTCATTCTCAAATGAGAATACAAGGAATTATAGTTTCGTACAATATCTTAATTGAATTTTATGTAATGATCAATAATTTGATCAATAATTTTTTGTGATTCTATATTTACATGTGTTGAATCCTAGCAACAATGTATTTCATATGTATTTGGGCTGGGATTGACGAATGACCAATACCAATATTAGTCTTTATTAGTGTCGAATATAAATCTAAATGGGGCGTGGCCAAGCGGTAAGGCAACGGGTTTTGGTCCCGCTATTCGGAGGTTCGAATCCTTCCGTCCCAGATCGTCTCCATCAGAAATGAAAGATTCTTCTCTTTACCAATTTTCTGTTTAATCTTGTTTGGATATTGAATATATATAATGTGTGACCCAACCCTTTCTTTGTTCTGAATTCAATGTACGGGTAGAAATAAAGAAATTTCTTTGAATTCTTAATTAAAAAAAGAATTGGGGGCGGATCATTCCCATTCAGAGTATGCTCATACTCATATTCATATTGAAGTTAGTTACTTAGGGAAACCTTGTGTTCCATACCCGTGAAATGGGAATTCGCACATGGTGCATTCTGAATTGAAATAGAAAAAAGACCTTTTTTCTATTCCATTCCCCATGGAAAGCCTAAAGAAAATAAATGGTGTATCCCAATTCCACACTTTATGTGGAGACTAAAGATTGCGTAGTTTTTTGTATTAATTGCATTTCATCGTTCGTCTTAAAACTTCTAAGAAAAAAATAGGAAAAATAAATTGATCTGGATCCCTTTTTCTTTTTTTGTATTTATTTTAGCTTATTCAATTGAATAATTGGAAATCAATATAATGTAATGATTGGATGGATGAAAATTTAGATATTCCATTTTTATGGAATTGGAGGAAAGATTTTTGAATCTGAAGTAAAACAAAATCGGCCTGTATGCTGTATAATAGATATTATGTATTATTATTGTATTGTTCTATTTCAGTAACAGCGGCCCCTTCCCTTGGTTAAGTCAAAAGGATCTGTGATCTTTTAAATATCCATGATTACTCCCAGTAACAATTGTTCATTGTATATGATGGATATGAAAAGATTAGATTCCTCTTATTCTTGATTCTGATTTTCTCTTTCAGATGAAAGAAAGAATAACGACTTTTATCTTACACTCTTCTATTCCATACTCACGAAAACAAAAAACGATTTGAATCTTCATTTTTGTGAACCCTTAGTACTTGAATAAGTGTGAAAAATCTATATTATAGAGAGACTTCCGACCTTTTCGAGTCATCGGAATAGCTTATATTTGGTTAATAACTGATTTTGTTCCGGGATTGAAAATCTATTCCATTATTCTATTAAGTAAAGGCCTTTACTTTTTAATTCCTTTTTCATTTATGTGTTCGAAAAAAAAAGGGATGATCCTTTTTATGATTCATCATCCCGAACAATCTGTTGAAGATGTAAATAAGACTTAAGTAAACGCGTTTATTCGTCTTTTTTAGAAATCTGTTTCATTTGAGCCAATGACTATTCATGATTCCATATTGAATCAATTCCATACCGGTTCGAAATTTAATCAGAGGAATGTTATGGTAAAACTTCGTTTGAAACGATGTGGTAGAAAGCAACGTGCGACTTGAAGGACATGATTCGTTGTGGATTCTTACATCCACCATTTTCTACAGGAATGAAGATGCTCTTGAATCGACATAGTTTGTTCTGTTCTTGCTAGGAACCTAATTTGTGTTGGGTTGGTAAATAGGAATAGTACATAATGGAGCTCGAACAAAAAGTATTGATTCATTTATCGAGGGGAAGAATCTAGGGTTAGTAACAATTAATAAGTTAGACCAACTTTGTAAATATATCCTCAATATCGAAATCGAAGGGTGAAAATTCGAACAAGTTTGAAATAAAATAAAAAAGTCAAATTTGTTGAAATTGGTAAACCTTTTTCGATTAAAATGAAAAGTGTATTATATTACATATATTACAAGGGAATTAATCTTTCGTATTATTCATAGAAAGAAATAACAAAAAACAAAAGGTATGTTGCTGCCATTTTGAAAAGGAATAAGGATCACCGAAGTAATGTCTAAACCTAATGATTTTACAAAGTAAAGAGAAAGGATTCCGGAACAAGGAAACACTATTTTCAATTGTCTCAATAATTTTCTTTAATTTTATTATAATGAAGAAGAAAAATAGATTCGAGACGAGACAAACAAAAGAGGTTAGAGACGACTCAAGAAATGTCTAAAGAGTTACCTTCGCACTTTTTCAGAATTGCCCGACTTGAGTTATGAGTACGAATTTCTTTTTTTCTGTATCTGTAAGTAAGAACAAAAAACGACTCAAATTATAGTCGACTTCATGATTTTATGGATCTATTTGCCATTATATACAGAATATACAGAAATATTAGAATCATTTTTTCTCGAGCCGTATGAGGAGAAAGCCTCCTATACGTTTCTAGGGGGGGTATTATTTATCTACATCTATCCCAATGAGCGATCTATCGAATCGTTGCAATTGATGTTCGATCCCGAAGAGAAGGAAGAGATCTTCAAAAAGTGGGTTTTTACGATCCGATACAGAATCAAACTTATTTAAATGTTCCTGCCATTCGTTATTTCCTTGAAAAAGGTGCTCAACCTACAGGAACTGTTCATGATATTTTAAGGAAGGCAGAATTATTTAAAGTTAAAGAAAGGCCTTCATAAAGAAAAAAAACAAAATTTCTTTTAATAAATAAAAAAGAAAAGGTAACTAGTATCTATTTTGGGCAATTAGTTACTTAAAATTTGCTCTTTTCTTGTTGTATTCATACTTTTTCTCTACCTTTTCCTTATTTTTTTTTCATCTAAATTTCTTATTTATGTTGTGCCAATCCAACACGAATTCTTATTTGATTTACTTAATACTTAAATACAATACTTAATTAATTATTAATTTAATTGAATTTGTTTTCTATTCATATTGACAATGTTGTATCGAACAAATATAATTCGGTCGTAGATAAGCGGATCTGTTTATTCCGACCCCTAATTGGGTTTTCCTTTACTTCAGTCAAATGATGGGTTTGCCGGATTTACTGTTATACATATACAAGATGTATTTTCTTAACGAAAATTCAAAATTTTGAGAAAATGGGCGGTCTGTAAATTTTGATATTTCTATTGGGAATCCGTTGTTTTTTCTTTTTTAATCCGATCCATTCATTTTGTTATTTTGGTGTTTAGAATTGATCATAAAATCTTTCCTTTCTATTTCTTGTTAGTTCAATGTTTTGACGTAGTTGTACAGTGCAATTCAATTGATTTTTTTTATTTCGATCGTATCTACAAATCATATTTATCTGGGTTGCTAACTCAACGGTAGAGTACTCGGCTTTTAAGTGCGACTATGATCTTTTACACATTTGGATGAAGCAACCAATTCGTCCAGACTATTGGTAGAGTCTATAAAACCGCGACTGATCCTGAAAGGTAATGGATGGAAAAAACAGCATGTCGTAATAATAAGAAGAAAATGGAATTTCTTAATTTCTTATTAGATTCCTCTTTTTTTTTAGTAGAATTTTGAGTCGATCCTTACCAGATCATTCCAAAATTTTGTTTTTATTTTAGGAGGAAGACAAAAAAAATTCACATTTACAGTTGGGTTTAGTGAATAAATGGATAGAGCCCTACGGCTCCAATTCTGGTAAAAAAAAGCAACGAGCTTCTATTCTTTATTTGAATAATTACCCGATCTAATTAGACGTTAAAAAAAATTAGTGCCTGATGCGGGAAAAGGTTCTCCTGTGAGTGGTCCTTTGATTCTTTTTTTTTCTTTTTTAAAAAATCCTAACTATTCTCTATTATAGGTTGGAAACGAATGTGTAGAAGAAACAGTATACTGACAAAAAGAATTTGTTCCAAAGTCAAAAGAGCGATCGGGTTGCAAAAATAAAAGATTTTTGAACCTCTAGTAATTATAACGAGGATAAACCCATTAGATAGAAGGGGGGAGGAAAAAGATCTGTTGATTGGACTTTCTGTTTCCGAGGTATATATATATTTTTTTGTACATAATACATACCTTGTTCTGACCATATTGCACTATGTATAATTTGATAACCCAAGAAATGCCTACTGTTTTTGTTTCAAATAGAAAAAATGTAAGTCAATGGAAGAATTACAAGGATATTTAGAAAAGGATGGATCTCGGCAACAACACTTCCTATATCCGCTACTCTTTCAGGAATATATTTATGCACTTGCTCATAATCATAGGTTAAATGGTTCGATTTTTTACGAACCTGTGGAAGTTTTTGGTTATGACAATAAATCTAGTTTAGTACTTGTAAAACGTTTAATTACTCGAATCTATCAACAGAATTTTTTGATTTCTTTGGTTAATAATTCTAATCAAAATCGATTCGTTGGATACAACCACAATAATTTTTTTTTTTCTCGTTTTCATTCTCAAATGATATCAGAAGGTTTTGCAATTATTGTAGAAATTCCATTCTCGTTGCGATTAGTATCTTATTTCGAAGAAAAAGAAATACCAAAATATCATAATTTACGATCAATTCATTCAATTTTTCCCTTTTTAGAGGACAAATTATCACATTTAAATTATGTCTCAGATATACTAATACCTCATCCCATACATATGGAAATCTTGGTTCAAATCCTTCAATGCTGGATTCAAGATGTTCCTTTTTTACATTTATTGCGGTTCTTTCTTCACGAATATCATAATTTGAATAGTCTTCTCATTACTCAGAAGAAATCTATTTACGTTTTTTCAAAAGAAAATAAAAGATTATTTCGGTTCCTATACAATTCTTATGTATTTGAATGGGAATTTTTATTAGTTTTTATTCGTAAACAATCTTCTT